GGATTTTCAGTCCTCTGCTCTACCAACTGAGCTATCCCGACCATTTCCCGTGCATCATCCTAGTAGAGTACTTGTATCTATGTCAATTAAAGGGACTAAATCTAAATAAAGTAAAGTATTCAAAAATTTTATCTAATAAATGTAAGGATAATGATATGGACTGTGAATGATTCAATAATAGAGATTCCTTGCCCACATATGTTCATTTGTACAGGTATCGTATCTATCCAAATTGGGATAAGATCCAAAGATTTCTCTTCGGATCCATTTGTGAAAGAGTAGAGTGAATGAGAAAGAAAGATAGTGAATTTTGTTTGAACCACTGATGAAAAAAAGAGGATAAATAGTTAGGAAGTAAAATGGGAAGTAAAATGGACTTTTTGTTGGGGATAGAGGGACTTGAACCCTCACGATTTCTAAAGTCGACGGATTTTCCTCTTACTATAAATTTCATTGTTGTCGGTATTGACATGTAGAACGGGACTCTCTCTTTATTCTCGTCCGATTAATCAGTTTTTCAAAAGATCTATCAAACTCTGGAATGAATGATTTGATCACTGAATATTCGATTCTTCCTTCAACTTCGATTGGAATGGATTCACAATAACTCTGAATTTTTTCTTTCATATATATATATATATTCGATAGATTCGGGTCGTGATTAATCGTTTGATATGTTAGTATGTATACGTACGTATTAGATATATAGGGCCGTCCTTTCTGTAATTTCGATAGAGGAATTCCAGCTACCAACACAACGTAGTCAACTCCATTCGTTAGAACAGCTTCCATTGAGTCTCTGCACCTATCCTTTTTTTATTCTAGTTTTATAAACCCTTGTTTTCTCAAAATAAAGATTTGGCTCAGGATTGCCCATTTTTAATTCCAGGGTTTCTCTGAATTTGGAAGTTACCACTTAGTAGGTTTCCATACCAAGGCTCAATCCAATCAAGTCCGTAGCGTCTACCAATTTCGCCATATCCCCTTTTGATTTGAGACCAAGATCCGGTTGGAATTCCACCCATCTTTTTCATTTATTTTTGAACCGTTGAATTCATTAGATAATGAATGATTCCCATATCGAAAAAGTATATGCTATTTGATTTTTTTGGCGATGCTCTATCAGTTTATTTCTATTGGATAAACCTTGTTTCAATCAGAAATGATTCTATCATTGATGTATCCGCAATTCAATATGGATAGATATATCCCATATATATATGTTTCTCCCTCCCTTTTTTTTTTACAGTGCGATTTGGAATACTGGAACGGTCGATATTCATTCTTCTTTTTTTTTCGTCCTATCTCTTCCTTTTCCGAATAAAACCAGAAGAATGTCTCATTCTAATTTGTATTGTATCTTTATCCTTATCTTATCTTTTCTTAGGACCGATCCGCTCGCTATACGCTATAATTATTGCTATAACTGCTTTACTTAAAGAAATAAAAAAATTTTCTATTAAGAAATAATTAGATTTTTTATAATCATAGTTTATAATTTAAAATTATCATTAATATAATGTATAAATATATAAATAAAATGTATAAAATGCATAAAAAAAAATAGAATGTATAAATTAGAATGTATAAATAATAATTAATGTAATTAATATGATAGAATGAAAATTCTACTAATTAGTCATATACTAATTAGTCATATATTTCTATTAGAAAAATATCTATTAGAAAAATAGAATTCTATTTAGTCATATCTAGTTCTATATTATTAGTTATATTAGTTATAACTAATAATATAGATATAATGATATAGATATAACAATAGAACTATGAACTATATAGTTCATATTAAATTAATAGCTAATAGCCCTAAGCTAAGATCCAGCAGTTTCCTGAATTCCTATACACTATTTCTATTTGTTATACTATTTCTATTTCTGTTATGTGAGCCCGCTTAGCTCAGAGGTTAGAGCATCGCATTTGTAATGCGATGGTCATCGGTTCGATTCCGATAGCCGGCTTTTTTTTCTCTATCGATTTTTCCATGATTGATAATCTCCCCTTTTCTCAAAATGTTGGATCACCGATCTATTATGTCGTGGTAACTTGTAACTATGAATAAAAAATGGATTGGAGCAATTAGATCTCTACAGAACAAATCATAAAACGGAGCCTCAACTTCCTATATATACATATACAAAAAATCCGGATATTAATAGAATTCATTTCATTCTACTTTGTAATACTTCAGTAAATTTAGCTTTGCTTTGTTTATCCTTTAGTTCAGTCTTAATTTAAGATTTATTCTGTAAAATGAAATTTCAATAAAATAAAAAAGGAGTCTTTATGTCTCGTTATCGAGGACCTCGTTTCAAAAAAATACGCCGTCTGGGGACTTTACCAGGACTAACTAGTAAAAGACCTAAATCCGGAAGTGATCTTAAAACCCAATTGCGTTCTGGGAAAAGATCGCAATATCGTATTCGTCTAGAAGAAAAACAGAAATTGCGTTTTCATTATGGTCTGACGGAGCGACAATTAGTTAGATATGTACATATCGCTGGAAAAGCCAAAGGGTCAACAGGTCAGGTTTTACTACAATTACTTGAGATGCGTTTGGATAACATCCTTTTTCGATTGGGTATGGCTTCGACCATTCCTGGAGCTAGGCAATTAGTTAACCATAGACATATTTTAGTTAATGGTCGTATAGTGGATATACCAAGTTATCGTTGCAAACCCCGAGATATTATTACTACGAAGGATAAACAAAGATCGAAAGCTCTGATTCAAAATTATATTGCTTCACCCCCCCCCGAGGAATTGCCAAAACATTTGACTATTGACTCATTCCAATATAAAGGATTAGTAAATCAAATAATAGATAGTAAATGGATCGGTTTGAAAATAAATGAGTTGTTAGTCGTAGAATATTATTCCCGCCAGACTTGAACCTAACGAAAATAACAAAGAAAGATTCAGAAAATTTTGCCCTCTTTTCGACGAAGTAAATAGATCTAAGGGCCTTGATCCGCATTTTTCTCATTCACGTATTACAAATAGATCAGCAGTAGGATTTTTTTTTCTTTTTTGCTCTTTCCGATATTTGTATTTTACGTACCGCAGTAATGTAATTAGGAATATAGAATTTCTGGAATAGAGAATTTCGATCAAATAAAAGTCTTATTTTATTGCTGGAACTGGAATAATGGTATCAGTTGTTATTTGATTTGATACATTGTGGTCGGTCACGTTGGTGAATTAACAGAAACGGAAAGAGAGGGATTCGAACCCTCGGTAAACAAAAGCCTACATAGCAGTTCCAATGCTACGCCTTGAACCACTCGGCCATCTCTCCTACATAATCTTATTATTGACCAGAAACCGAGTGAATAGCGAGTCATTCATATTATTGCAGTACAGGTATGACCGATCAATGGTTCCATAGGAATAATTCCTTTCAAATTTCCTATTTCTCAACACCAACTTCTCTCATCAGCTACCCCATGGATCTATTACAAATTCATGAATCGCCCCATGGATTTTTATTTCCATTGTATGGCATGACGTATACACGTCATGTAAACAAAACGGATGGTTACTCCACTCTATTTTATCATGGAATAATTATTCTTTTTCCTCTTTGGATCATAACCAAATAAAAACTTCTAGAGTTATCAAAATCCGTAGTAAAAGAAAGTCCTTGGTTATTCAACTTAGATGAAATCTTAGATGAAATAGTAATAGTTCCGTTCATTGGTATACTACGAAATTGTAATGAAATCCAATCTGATTCAAATATTTCATATCTCTCCTTGTCCAAACAAAATGGGACAATTTGAGCGGAAGGTCCACATTTTTAGAATTAGTCTGTTTTATGTTATTTCGTATTGTACAATTCCTTTGTTTGTGGGATCATTTTCCCCGAAGGGTAATGAAAAGAATTCTAATTATAGATTATAGAAAGGATTGCTAATTATGCCTAGATCTCGGATAAATGTAAATTTTATTGATAAGACCTCTTCAATTGTAGCCAATATTCTATTACGAATAATTCCGACAACTTCAGGAGAAAAAAAGGCATTTACCTATTACAGAGATGGTGCGATTTGATTCTTTTTTCTTCTTTTTTTAGACTTCAGTATTATGAGAAAGATACGTGATTCGGGATAGAAAGAACCAAATTATTGAAATAAACCTACGCTTGGTGAAGGTGAGTTTGAAGATAGAACAATTCCTTCTGTCGTGTATCCTCGATTGATGCAGCCTCGGATGCTTCAATTGTTAATTTGAGTATTGAGCGAAAGGTTACACCTATGGGTTCTATATTGTAGGTCAATCCTATTCCACTAGTACCAATAGGCAGCATAGGGGAAGAAGCACTACACCAAGGAATCAACAATACGAAAACTTTGTTATAAATTTCCCTTTTCCTTATTGGTATCGGGACTAACAAGAATGGTTGGGACAACAAACATCCATCTCGTTCGTACTTTGGATACCCGTATAACCATCAAAGATCGTTGAAGTGACTAATTCCTGAAAATTGGAGGCGTTGAGGACAAAGAAATTGTTGGAGTTACCATTTCCATCTAGCACTAATATGATTGGTGTTAAAAAAACCTCTTGCGGGAAGGCTGGCTAGAGATTTCTTGTAAAAATACCAGCTCCTGTCAGTTCATAATGAGAATAGTTAAATTTTGATTCCATGGATTATTCCCCTTAGTACTATGCACAGAAGGGGGGAGCCGTATGAGATGAAAATCTCACGTACGGTTCTGGAACGGAGATTCTTTGAATAGAATGAACGACCGTAACGGATGTTGGCTCAATCCGAAGGAAATTATGCGGAAGCTTTACAGAATTATTATGAAGCTACGCGACCAGAAATTGATCCCTATGATCGAAGTTATATACTCTATAACATAGGCCTTATACACACAAGCAACGGAGAGCATACAAAGGCTTTGGAATATTATTTCCAGGCACTAGAACGAAACCCGTTTTTACCACAAGCTTTTAATAATATGGCCGTGATCTGT